GACTTGTATGTAACTATTGAGAGTGAAGATATTCTACATAATGTGAATATTCCACCCAAAAGTTTGCTTTTAGTTCAAAACGATCAATATGTAGAATCAGAACAAGTAATTGCTGAGATTCGCGCAGGAATATCCACTTTGAATTTTAAAGAGAAGGTTCGAAAACATATTTATTCTGATTCAGACGGGGAAATGCACTGGAGTACCGATGTCTATCACGCACCCGAATTTACATATGGTAATGTTCATCTATTACCAAAAACAAGTCATTTATGGATATTATTAGGAGGGCCGTGCAGGTCCAGTCTAGTCTACCTTTCGATCCACAAGGATCAGGATCAAATGAATGCGCATTCTCTTTCTGGCAAGCGAAGATATACTTCTAACCTCTCAGTAACCAATGATCAGGCGAGGCAGAAATTGTTTAGTTCGGATTTTGATGGTCAAAAAGACGATAGGATTCCTGATTATTCAGACCTTAATCGAATAATAGGTACTGGTCAGTATAATCTCGTATATTCGCCTATTCTCCACGAGAATTCTGATTTATTGTCAAAAAGGCGAAGAAATAAATTCATCATTCCCCTACACTCGATTCAAGAACTCAAGAATGAACTAATGCCCTGTTCAGGTATCTCGATTGAAATCCCCGTCAATGGTATTTTACGTCGAAATAGTATTCTTGCTTATTTCGATGATCCTCGATACAGAAGAAAGAGTTCGGGCATTATTAAATATGGGACTATAGAAACGCATTCAGTCATCAAAAAAGAGGATTTGATTGAGTATCGAGGAGTCAGGGAATTTAGGCCAAAATACCAAATGAAAGTAGATCGATTTTTTTTCATTCCTGAAGAGGTGCATATCTTGCCCGGATCTTCTTCCATAATGGTACGGAACAATAGTATCGTTGGGGTCGATACACAAATCACCTTAAATCTAAGAAGCCGCGTCGGTGGGTTGGTCCGGATGGAGAGAAAAAAAAAACGAATTGAACTGAAAATCTTTTCTGGAGATATCCATTTTCCTGGAGAGACGGATAAGATATCCAGACATACCGGCGTTTTGATACCACCAGGAACAGGAAAAAGAAATTCCAAGGAATACAAAAAAGTTAAAAATTGGATCTATGTCCAACGAATTACACCTAGTAAGAAAAGGTTTTTTGTTTTAGTTAGACCTGTCGTCACATATGAAATAACGGACGGTATAAATTTAGCAACCCTTTTTCCACCGGATCCATTGCAGGAAAGGGATAATGTGCAACTTCGAATTGTCAATTATATCCTTTATGGAAATGGCAAACCGATTCGAGGAATTTCTGACACAAGTATTCAATTAGTTCGGACTTGTTTATTATTGAATTGGAACCAAGACAAAAAAAGTTCTTCTTGCGAAGAAGCCCGTGCTTCTTTTGTTGAAATAAGGACAAATGGTTTGATTCGACATTTCCTAAGAATCAACTTAGTGAAATCCCCTATTTCGTATATTGGAAAAAGGAATGATCCGTCGGGGTCAGGATTGCTCTCTGATAATGGATCAGATTGTACCAATATCAACCCCTTTTCTGCCATTTATTCCTATTCCAAGGCAAAAATTCAACAATTTCTTAACCAACCTCAAGGAACTATTCATACGTTGTTGAATAGAAATAAGGAATGTCAGTCGTTGATAATTTTGTCAGCAGCCAATTGTTCTCGAATGGGGTCATTCAAGGATTTAAAATATCACAGTGTGATAAAAGAATCAATTAAAAAGGATCCCCTAATTCCAATTAGGAATTCATTGGGCCCTTTAGGAACATGCCTTCCAATTGAGAATTTTTATTCATCTTACCATTTAATAACTAATAATCAGATCTTAGTAACTAAATATTTGCAACTTGACAATTTAAAACAGACTTTTCAAGTGATTAAATTTAAATATTATTTAATGGATGAAAATGGAAAAATTTTTAATCCCGATCCATGCCGTAACATTATTTTAAATCCATTCAATTTGAATTGGTCTTTTCTCCATCACAATTATTGTGCAGAGACATCTAAAATAATTAGTCTTGGACAGTTTATTTGTGAAAATGTATGTATAGCCAAAAACGGACCGCCCCTCAAATCGGGTCAAGTTATACTTGTTCAAGTTGACTCGATAGTGATACGAACAGCTAAGTCTTATTTGGCCACCCCCGGAGCAACTGTTCATGGCCATTATGGTGAAACCCTTTACGAAGGAGATACATTAGTTACATTTATATATGAAAAATCGAGATCTGGTGATATAACACAGGGTCTTCCAAAAGTAGAACAGGTGTTAGAAGTGCGTTCGATTGATTCAATATCCATGAATCTCGAAAAGAGGGTTGAGAGTTGGAACAAATGTATACCAAGAATTCTTGGAATTCCTTGGGGATTCTTGATTGGTGCTGAGCTAACTATAGCGCAAAGCCGAATCTCTTTGGTTAATAAAATCCAACAGGTTTATCGCTCCCAGGGGGTGCAGATTC